TGAAATCGTAAAACTAGATGATTCATCCAAAACGGGCATGATAATGACTTTTTTCTGTATAACAGGATTATTAATTTCTCGTTGGATTTATTCGGGACATTTTCCACTAAGTGATTTATACGAATCGTTAATTTTTCTTTCATGGAGTTTTTCCTTTATTTATATAGTTTCATATTTCAAAAAAAACCAAAATATTCTAAGCACAATAATTGGCCCAAGTGCTATTTTTTCCCAGGGCTTTGCTACTTCAGGTCTTTTAACTGAAATACACGAATCGACAATCTTAGTACCCGCTCTTCAATCCGAGTGGCTAATAATGCACGTAAGTATGATGATATTAGGCTATGCGGCCCTTTTATGTGGATCATTATTATCAGTATCACTTATAGTCATTACAGTTAGAAAAAAGAGAAAGCTTTTTTCTACGAGTAATCATTTATTGAATTTAAATGAGTCATTTTTCCTTGGCGAAATCGAATACATGAATGAACAAAGGGATTTTTTACAAAAAACTTCTTTTTTTTTCGCAAGGAATTATTATAGATCACAGTTGATTCAAAAATTGGATTATTGGAGTTATCGAGTTATTAGTCTAGGATTTATCTTTTTAACCATAGGAATTCTTTCTGGAGCAGTATGGGCTAACGAAGCATGGGGATCCTATTGGAGTTGGGACCCAAAGGAAACTTGGGCTTTTATTACTTGGATCATATTTTCAATTTATTTACATACTCGAACAAATATAAAACTGAAGGGTACAAATTCAGCAATTGTGGCGTCTATTGGATTTCTTATAATTTGGATATGCTATTTTGGAGTCAATCTATTAGGAATAGGACTACATAGTTATGGTTCATTTACATTAACATCTAATTGAATTCAAAAAAAGAAAAAGGGGGGTTATTACAAATAGCAATAAAAGGGTGTACAACGCAGATCAGATAAAAAAACTTTGTGTTAATTGGCGAGAGCCTGTCGAATCATATATGATTCGACAGGCTCTTTGTCATTGTACCATTTTACAACGAACGCTTTTGTAAATGATAAGATTTATAAATTATCTAAAAAAAGAATTAGATAGAATAACTTCAACCTTTTCAACTGATAGTGAAAGAACGAAATCGGGGTACATACCAATACCGAGTACGGGTAAAAAAATAGAAACTGAAAGAAATAACTCTCGCGGCCCAGAATCAAAAAAATAAGAGTCTGGGCCATTAAATATCTTGTATCCATAAAACATCTGTCGTAACATAGATAATAAATAAATAGGAGTTAATATCATTCCAATTGCCATTACAAAAGTAATTGGGAGTTTTGTCATTAAAAGATATTTTGGACTAGTAATTAGTCCAAAAAAAACTATTAATTCAGCAACAAAACCACTCATGCCAGGTAATGCAAGGGAGGCCATCGAAAAGCTACTGAACATCGTGAATATTTTTGGCATTGGAATACCTATTCCGCCCATTTCGTCAAGATAAACAAGACGTATTCTATCATAAGTTGTTCCGGCCAAGAAAAAAAGCGCCGCGCCAATAAATCCATGAGAGATTATTTGTAAAAGGGCTCCGTTGAGTCCCATATCTGTGATAGAACCAATTCCTATAATTATGAAACCCATATGAGATACAGAGGAATAGGCTATTCTTTTTTTTAAATTCCGTTGGCCGAGAGATGTTGAAGCCGCATAGATTATTTGCATTGCGCCTACTACCATTAACCAAGGGGAAAATATAGAATGAGCGTGCGGAAATAATTCCATATTGATCCGAACTAATCCATACGCTCCCATTTTTAATAAGATTCCGGCTAGAAGCATACAAGTACTATAATGTGCTTCTCCATGGGTATCGGGTAACCATATATGTAGGGGTATGATTGGCAATTTGACAGCAAAAGCAAGAAAAAATCCAATATAAAATAGTATTTCCAAGTTCACAGGATAGGACCGGTTGGCTAATATTTCAAAATTTAATGTTGGTTCAGTAGAACCATATAAACCGATACCCAGAACTCCCATTAAAAGAAAAACAGAACCCCCCGCCGTGTACAAAATAAATTTTGTAGCTGAGTACAGACGTTTTTTTCCTCCCCACATCGATACAAGTAGATAAACGGGAATTAATTCTAACTCCCACATGAGGAAAAAAAGTAAAAGATCTCTAGAAGAAAATAATCCTATTTGCCCACTGTACATTGCTAACATCAGGAAATGAAATAATCGAGAATCTCGAGTAACCGGCCAAGCCGCTAAAGTAGCTAAAGTGGTGATGAATCCCGTCAGTAAAATGGGTCCTATAGAGAGTCCGTCTATTCCTAATCTCCAATGGAAATCCAAAAAATGGATCCATTTATAATCCTCCATTAGTTGAATTAGTGGATCATCCGATTGAAAATGATAGCAGAATGCATAAGTCGTTAGAAGAAGTTCTAATATACACATACATATAGTATACCAGCGTATTACTCTATTTCCCCTGTGTGGAAGAAAAAAAATGAAGCAACCCGCAAATATTGGTAAAACTACAATTATTGTTAAGCAAGGAAAATGGTTCGTGGTAAAGACAAGATACACTTGGGCCAGAAAAATCCGTGCTCAAAATCAAATTGAATTGAGCACGGATTTTTTCGATAAAAAAAAAAAAAAGAAAATGGATTCAAGTAGATTTTTATGGAATGTATCAATAAGCTAGACCCATACTGCGAGTTGTTTCATGCCATAAATAAACCCGAACGCTCAAAAAATCCGTTGGACAGGCGGATTCACATCTCTTACAACCAACACAGTCCTCGGTCCTTGGAGCAGAGGCGATTTGTTTAGCTTTACATCCGTCCCAAGGTATCATTTCTAATACATCCGTGGGGCACGCCCGGACACATTGAGTACATCCTATACATGTATCATAAATCTTTACTGAATGTGACATTGGATCTATACGTTTTTGAACGCCATAAATTTTCGGTCTAGTAAACTAACTTCTAAATGAATCCTATAGTTAGATACCAGACGAATCAATGAGTGATAAGAATCAATTTACTTCCGAATTGATTTATGAGGGAGGGCCAAAATACTTTGATTTCTTATGTTTTTGCAACTACGATTATACCCTACTATAGACATATCAAACCCGCTAATGCGAATTTTAATTTATTTATTAATATTCAAAATTAGCATTTATATGATTAATACTATTTATTCAACAAATTGGATTGGTTAATACGAGTTGATTTTCTGTTACGATAAATTGATGAAACAATAGCCGATCCAATAGCTGCTTCAGCGGCTGCAATAGTTATAACAAAAATTGAGAAAATATCTCCTCTTAATTGACGATTATCAAAAATATCAGAAAATGTGACAAAATTGATATTAACTGAATTTAATATAAGTTCAAGACACATAAGGGCTCTAACCATATTTCGACTTGTGATTAATCCATAGATACCAATAGAAAATAAGTAAGCACTCAAAACAAGTATATGTTCGAGCATCATTAACCAACTCCTTATCAATTTTGATTCATTTTTAATCTGAACAATAATTCAATCGATTCGATTCTAAGAAATATGGAATAATGGAATAGATTGGTAAGAGATCAATATAAAATTAAAGTCTTTTTATTCTATTTTTTTAGACAGAAATTCAAATTAACGAATTATAACATTCCTTTTGCGTTGATTCTATTTGAATTACTCATTTTAAAGATTTATTATTGACGAGCTATAGCAATAGCACCTATTAAAGCGACTAAAAGAATTATTGAAATGAGTTCAAATGGAAGAAAAAAATCTGTTGCTAAATGAATTCCAATTTGTTGACTATTACTTATCAAATCTTGTTCTAGAATCTGATTTGATTTTGTAGTCCAAATGATCCCATACCAGGACGTATCTGGAATAGTAGTAATTAGTGAAATAAAAAGACTTGTACAAACTATTGAAGTAACTCCATCCCCAACGGTCCAAAGATGAAAATCTTTGTAATATTCTGACCCATTCATGAACATCACAGCAAAAATGATTAAAACGTTTATAGCTCCTACATAAATAAGGAGCTGCGCAGCAGCTACAAAATAGGAGTTGGATAGAATATAGAATAAGGATATACAAAAAAGAACCCATCCCAACGAAAAGGCCGAATAAATTGGATTCGGAAGTAATACTACTGCCAGACTTCCTAATATAAGACCCAATCCCAGAAAGACTAAAAGAAAATCATGTATTGGTCCAGGTAAATCCATTTGATTTTATAAAAAAAATCGAAATATTTCATGCCTTTTTTGACCTGACCAGGAAAAATGAAGTTATCCTTTTTTTTTTAGGATACTTCTTAATTGAATGAAATTGGAACGGGGTTGATTTGGATTGATGTAAATACAGTTATTGGACTACTCTTATTATCGAAGCAATCGAAGCAGAGGTTCAAACTTTATATTTTCAAATCATTATTCGAATAGAAATCCATTTTTAATCAAAAATAAGCCGCGATTTTCACCGACCAGCCGTTCTTTTGTATTGACCAAGCAAAAACCTCATCAAAAACCTCATTCCTTTCTTTAGATCCAAAACCTATAAAGCTTTTGTGATTTGAATTTGTAAATGTTTTGTGAATCGAAGGTTTTATACATTTTTTATTTGAGGTCAATTCGAAGAAATTGTTCGAATTGTGTAATCTTCAATTATTGATACCGGTAACCGACCTAAAGCAATTTGATTATAATTCAATTCGTGACGATCATAGGCAGAAAGTTCATATTCTTCAGTCATTGATAAACAATTTGTTGGACAATACTCAACGCAATTACCGCAAAATATACAGATTCCAAAATCAATACTGTAATTAAGTAATCGTTTCTTTCGAATATCAGTTTGCAATTTCCAATCTACAACGGGTAGATCTATAGGACATACACGAACACATACTTCACAAGCAATGCATTTATCAAATTCAAAGTGGATTCGGCCTCGGAAACGTTCGGATGTGATCAATTTTTCGT